GGGATCAATTTCTAGTCGCATAGCTTCATAATAATTTTGTAAAGCCTCCGCATAATTTCCTTCTGATTGAGCCGACATCCGTTACGGTCGTCATTCGATTCAACGAATCTCCGCTACAGAACCGTACATGAGATTTTCACCTCATACGGCTCCTCCTTATTTATGTATGTGCATAATGAAAATCCAGTAATATATGGAAAAGGGGAATAAAAAAATTGAAATAGTTTCATTATCAATTGAGCGGGGCTAGTGTTAAAAAAAAATATCTAGCCAACCTTCCTGCAAAAGATCTTTTTATTTTCTTAACATCAAGTGGGTCATACTAGATAGATAAAAAAGTAACTCCAACAATTTCTTTGTTTCCAACGCCTCTTCATTTATGGGAATTAGTCACTTCAACAGTCTTTGATGGTTATATGGGTATCCAAAATACAAACGAGATGGATGTTTGTTGTCCTAACCATTCTTTTTAATTCCGATCCCCAAAAGGAAAAGGGTTTATTTAATTTAAATAACAAATAAATAACAAAGTTTTTTTTGTTGATTCCTAGGCGTAGTGAATTTTTCCCTATGCCACCTATTAGTATTAATGGATTCAGATTGACCTGTAACGCAGAACCAATAGGTGTCACCTTTCGCTCAATACTCAAATTCAAATTGAAGCACCAGAGGCTGCATTAATCGGGAATACACGATAGAAGGAATTGATTTATTTACAAACTTCACCCCCAACAAGCGTAGATTTATTTCAATAATCTTTTTGATTTCTATCCCGAATTCTATCTATTTATTTGAAGACTTAGAGTAGAAAAAAAAATAAATCAAATCACACCATCTCTATAATAGGTAAATGCCTCCCTTTCTCCTGAAGTTGTGGGAATTATTCGTAATAAGATATTGGCTACAATTGAAAAGGTCTTATCAATAAAATTTCCATTTATCCGCGATCTAGGCATAGTTAGTAATCCATTCTATAATTCTTTGAATTATCTATTGTGAGAAAATGATCCCACAACAAAAAAGGATTTGTACATTATGAAATAACATAAAAAATACTTCAATATTATGAAATTATTAATCTTAATATATTCATATATATGTGAATAGAATTAGATAAATTATTCATATTATAAAAAGATAAAAATATTTTTTTATCTTGTTGATTTTATATTTATTTTGTAGGAATTCATATAAATAAAAAACAAAAAGATGAATATGTGATTCTGATTTGATTTCATCTAAATATAGCAGTAATGCAAAGAGCGGTTCCCATTTACTCGAAGTTTAAGAATCAAATAATTTGAGGATAATTCGAGAAATTTTGATTTAATTATATTCTCTCTTATGATAAAGAAGAAAAATTATTCTATGATGAAAGTTTTTCTATTTTTTTTTTTATTTTATAGTTTTAGAGTTAGAATTCATTGTACATACCTATCCAACAATATAATATGAATGACTCGCTATTCACTTAGTTTTCGAGTCATAATAATAATAATGCTTATGTAGGAGAGATGGCCGAGTGGTTCAAGGCGTAGCATTGGAAATGCTATGTAGGCTTTTGTTTACCGAGGGTTCGAATCCCTCTCTTTCCGTCTCATACTTTCATCTCATTCACTAATTTGATTTGCAATAATGTATCAAATCTAAAAGGATACCACTATTACATACAACAATTAGATCTTTCTTTTATCTATATTTATTTTATTCTCAATTTGTAATTGATGTGATATGTAAAATACTGCAAAGATTTTTTAAAGAATGAAAATCTCCCTATCAATTCTTCATAAATGAATGGGAGAAAAATATCCGGGTCAAACCTCTGATTTTTGTTTTTGTTCCCTTTCTCTTTGCTTATTCTATTCCATTCATTATAAAAAGGGAGTAAAATTTCCTGAATCCTTTTAGTTAGGTCTAAGTCTGACGAGAATAATATTCTACAACCAGCAATTCATTTATTTTTAAACCGACCCATTTACTATCTATTATTTGATTGACGAATCCTTTATATTCGAATCGATTAAGAGTCAAATGTTTTGGCAATTCCTCATGTGGGGACAAATCAAGATAATTTTGAACCATAGTTCTCGATTGTTGTTCATCTCGCACTGTAATAATATCTCGGGGTTTGCAGCGATAACTTGGTATATTTACTATATGGTCATTCACTAAAATATGTCTATGATTAATGAATTGTCGGGCTTGGGGAATAGTCGAAGCCATACCCAATCTAAAAAGGATGTTATCCAAACGCATTTCAAGTAATTGTAGTAAAACCTGACCTGTGGATCCTTTGGCTTTTCGCGCGATACGTACATATTTAAGCAATTGTCGTTCTGTAAGGCCATAATGAAAACGCAATTTTTGTTTTTCTTCTAAACGAATACGATATTGAGATTTTTTACCGGAGCGCGATTGGTTTCTAAGATTGGTTCCAGCTCTAGGCCTTTTACTAGTAAGTCCCGGTAAAGCCCCCAGACGGCGTATTTTTTTGAAACGAGGCCCTCGGTAACGCGACATAAATACTCCTTATTTATTTTATTGATATTGTGAAAATTTTCATAAACATCAATTCAAACTGAACTAAAGAATAAAGATATGAGAAATGAATCGAAATCTATTTAAGTATTTGACTACAAAAAAGAAAGAATGAGATTCATTTTATCAATATCCGGAAAGTATCTTACTTTATTTTATTTTGATAAATCTATTTCTTCTATTTATATTTAGATATATAAATGTATGTTTGAATATATATATGTATAATTTAAATAGAAAAAAAAAAAGAAAATATGGGTCCTTTATTTTTTTTTTCTGCAGATATCTAAGACCTATAATTTTTTGATCATTTTTTAGTTACTACGTTGATATAATAGATCATTATGGACTTAAAAAAAAATAGAAAAAGCTTTTTTAATTTGAAATATAGATTAGATTTCTATTGCAGAAAGACATTATGAAAGTCAAACAAATAGAGAAAAGCCAGCTATCGGAGTCGAACCGATGACCATCGCATTACAAATGCGATGCTCTAACCTCTGAGCTAAGCGGGCTTATATAATATCAATTTTATTTATTCTTTATATAGTTTATATAGTAATTCATTGAAACTGCTAAAATACTCACTATTAATCGTTTGTCCTTAATCATAAAATCATAAATACACATACACAAAGAAATATAGAATACAATTGAATATTCAATATAGAACATAATCATAATATAGAATATAGAAGTAGTATTTATTATAGAAAAAAAGAATGAATATAATAATATAGCAATCTTTAATTCACATTTATTAATTCTCTTATTAATTATCTATTGATCAATTGTTAATATCTTATCCCTCTCCTCTTCTTAATAGATTCATATCTCTGAATCTAGTCATTTATAATTTTTTGAATTCAAATGAAATTTCATTTTCTACTATTCATAATATTTTAATACTAGTTAGTACTAGTACATAATTTACATAATCAGTTATAAATTTACATTGCAGTTACTTTGAGTTATGTTATAGAATATATTATATAATATAAATTATATAATATAATAAGGTATCTTATCATAATAAAATGAAAGAAATAAGAAATAAACGAAAAAAAAAAAGTACGATCTAGAATATAAATTGAAATATAAATTCTAAAGAGACACTCATATTTTTGAATTTTCATTCGGAAAGGTCAAAATTCCAGAGAAAATAGAATCGATCGTTCAAGTATTCTAAATTTGTACGGGAAAAATTCGAATAAAATAGGGATTTCTAAGATAAAAGTGGTATATAGCTATCTCTATTGAATTGGATATAGAGAAATGCTAGAATCATTTTTGATTGGAAAAAATAATTTTTCATATAGAAATCATTATCAAATGAAATTAATGCAAATCTAAATGATGGAACAAAAAGTAAGGACATAATAATAAGATCTGAATGTAAAAACAAAAGGGGATATGGCGAAATCGGTAGACGCTACGGACTTAATTGGATTGAGCCTTGGTATGGAAACATACTAAGTGATCACTTTCAAATTCAGAGAAACCCTGGAATTAGAAATGGGCAATCCTGAGCCAAATCCTGTTTTCAAAAAAAAAAATAATTCAATCAAAAGAATCAAAAAAGGATAGGTGCAGAGACTCAATGGAAGCTGTTCTAAAAAATGGAGTTGACTGCTGCATTAAGTTAGTCAAGTCAAGGAATCCTTGCATCAAAACTTTCAAAAAGATGAAGGATAACCTTTCTTTCTATAAAACTATAAAAAGAAAAAGACTTTTTGAATCAAATCAATTGGAAGTTTAAGAAAGAATCAAATATGATTTGATCAAATAATTTACTCCAAAGTCTGATATATCTTTTTCAAAATAGATTAGTCAGATGAGAATAAAGATAGAGTCCCATTCTATATGTCAGTATTGACAACAATGAAATTTATAGTGAGAGGAAAATCCGTCGATTTTATAAATCGTGAGGGTTCAAGTCCCTCTATCCCCAAAAAAGTCCCGGTTGAATCCCTTAATGATCTATCCTCTCGTTTTTTGAATAGAAATTCAAAATTCGTTATGTTTCTTATGGATTCTACGTTAAAAAAAAACAGATCTGAGCATAAATTTTTTTTCTATTTATTGTGGGTGATATATGATGCACATAAAAAACAAAAGAACATCCTTTAACGTAGAATTCCTGTTTCCCTTTATTTTTTTCTTTTATGATTCAATTTTTGAATTGACATTTGAATTGACATAGGACTAAGTCATCTAGTAAAATGAAAATGAAGATGATGCATTGATAATGGTCGGGATAGCTCAGTTGGTAGAGCAGAGGACTGAAAATCCTCGTGTCACCAGTTCAAATCTGGTTCCCGGCGCATGAATGAAGTATTTATTCGAAATATTAAAAATTTAAATTAATAAAATTAATATTATTGATCATAATACATACCTATCTCGTTATAACGAAAAAAATGAAACTCTTTTTATTTTTTTTTTTTTCATTTTCATATTGA